ATCGAAGAATTACAGATGAATTTACAAAAAGAATTTCATTCTGTAAATAGAAAACTTAACATTGGTATCACACGAATTGAAAAGCCTTATGGAAACCCTAATATTCTTGCAGAATTTATAGCTGGCCAATTAAAAAATAGAGTTTCTTTTCGCAAAGCAATGAAAAAGGCTATAGAATTAACTGAACAAGCAGATACAAAAGGAATTCAAGTGCAAATTGCAGGACGTATCGACGGAAAAGAAATTGCGCGTGTTGAATGGATCAGAGAGGGTAGGGTTCCATTACAAACCATTCGAGCTAAAATTGATTATTGTTCCTATACAGTTCGAACGATCTATGGGGTATTAGGCATCAAAATTTGGATATTTATAGAGGGGGAATAATAAACCTTTATTTCCCTTTGCATTCTATCCAGCGATGGAACAAAAAATGATAAATTCGTTTCTTCTTTTTCTTTTCTGTTGAATAAAAAAAAGGAACAATTAGAATTCTCAATTATAATTCTATAGGGTTGAATAAAAATTCAATGAATGTTTTGATAAAATTGCTATGCTTAGTGTGTGACTCGTTGGTTTTTTGAGGGTTAGTATAAAAAGCCCCATAGTATAAACAAATAACTATAGAAGTAATAACCAACTCATCACTTCGTATTATCTGGATCCAAAGAATCAGCCAAGATATGATATATTGTTCATATTGTTGTAGCAACTGAAACCTTTTTTATAAAAAAAATATGCTTCTAAGTTATCAATTGAAATAAAAAAGAAAGGGTATGGATAAATGGAAGGATGAGAGAAAGAAAGAAAAAGAATATTGATGATATAGAATTCCCATATGTAAGGTCTATGAGTCATCTCAGAAAAAAGCTGTGTAATAAAGCATCAATACGGATTCATCATTAAAAGGATCTGCTCATCGAACAAAAAATAAAGAGCTTCGAGCCAATAAAGGCTAAGAATATTGACTCAAGAACTAATAGCTCCATTGTAGAATTCAGACCTAACCATTAAGTAAGAAGCGATGGGAACGATGGAACCGGTGAATTCAAAAGATTCTAGTCAAAATGAATTTGAATGATTCATTGATCGGGATGGCGGAACCCACCAGAGACCAATTCATCTATTCGGAAAAGTTATGAATTAATGATAGAACTGAAATAGAAATTGAAAGAGTAAATATTCGCCCGCGAAAACTTTATTTTATTGGATTGCTAAATTTGGGTCAATCCAATATGATAAAGAGTAAAACAAAAGAAAGATTCGGTTTAACATTCTAAAATAGATAAATAAAAGAAAAAAATAGTTATTTAAGATATTTAGTTATCTATATATTTAAGATATTTAGTTATCTATACAAACAAGATATACAAACAAGATATACAAATTAATAATAGATTTCATCTAGATTAAAAGAAATCCATGATTCAGTATATTACTTATTAAATACATGTATATCTTAATTCAAATTATATTATATTTGAATTGAATTCAAAATCTTTAATTTGAATTCATTTTATTCGCGAGGAGCTGGATGAGAAGAAACTCTCACGTCCGGTTCTGTAGTAGAGATGGAATTCAAAACAAACCATCAACTATAACCCCAAAAGAACCAGATTCCGTAAACAACATAGAGGAAGAATGAAGGGAATATCTTATCGAGGTAATGATATTTGTTTTGGTAAATACGCTCTTCAGGCACTTGAACCCGCTTGGATCACATCTAGACAGATAGAAGCAGGTCGACGAGCAATGACGCGAAATGCACGTCGCGGTGGAAAAATATGGGTCCGTATATTTCCAGATAAACCAGTTACAGTAAGACCCGCAGAAACACGTATGGGTTCAGGTAAAGGCTCTCCCGAATATTGGGTAGCTGTTGTTAAACCAGGTAGAATCCTTTATGAAATGGGTGGAGTAACAGAAAATATAGCCAGAAGGGCTATTTCGATAGCAGCGTCCAAAATGCCTATACGAGCTCAATTCATCATTTCGGGATAAAAAATAAATAAAATAGGCCTTGGGTAAAAAAAAATAGCGGGTCCAGGTTTCTTTTTTTGGACAAACTGGACAAACAATATTTCGTTTTTTCTTCGACCTTTGTATTGTAAAAAACAGATAAAAAAAAAAAAAATGATATGATTCAACCTCAGACCCATTTGAATGTAGCAGATAACAGCGGGGCTCGAGAATTGATGTGTATTCGAATCATAGGAGCTAGCAATCGTCGATATGCTCGTATTGGTGACGTTATTGTTGCTGTGATCAAAGACGCAGTTCCAAACATGCCTCTAGAAAGATCAGAAGTGGTCAGAGCTGTAATTGTCCGTACTTGTAAAGAACTTAAACGTGACAACGGTATGATAATACGATATGATGACAATGCTGCAGTTGTGATTGATCAAGAAGGAAATCCAAAAGGAACTCGAGTTTTTGGTGCAATTGCCCGAGAATTGAGACAGTTCAATTTTACTAAAATAGTTTCATTAGCTCCCGAGGTATT